CGAATAGTACTCAAGATCCTCTGTTTTCGATTATCTAATAAATCATTTAATGAAAGTAGATTATCTTACCATTAATTTCACAACTTCCATAATCTCTTCCCGAACCAAACATGAATCTTTCGATTCATTTGGCTCTCACGCTCAATTATTTATTTTATGTTATGGGCATTCCCATATCTTTTTTTTTTAATGTAATGAGCCTACCCCCTCTTTTCTGTTTATATTCAAAAACATCGAAACTGATATAAGACCAGAATATTAGGAGGGCTCTTCCGACCAGACAAAAATCTATAATTGTCAGCAAAGTTCTTTCTTTATTTGTATTTGTTCTTTATTTAATTTAAAATTTAAATTTGTATTTCTATATTTTTTTTATTTCCTTTTTTTCTTCAAATCCAAAAATTCCTATTTTTTTTTACGTAGGTCGTCGATTCGGCATTGGAAAAAAAGAGCAAGATGCCCATTTTTTTAATAAATGGTTCAAATCATTTTATCGATATGAGTGTTCTATATCAGATAAATTACCAACTATTCATTTTTAAACCATTTCGGTACGTTAGTACCGGTAGAAAGAGTACCATGTTTTGCCTGGACTTCAAACAGTTTAGCTTTAACCATGTTAATGGTCTCACATTATTGGTTGATAGAGAATCAAATTTACCAATAAGTCACGAAATGCTATGGTTCTTACATATGATTTCTTAATTTATTCAGAAATAATTCGTTGAGATCGTGCACCTTTTTTCCTATTTATCCTATAAAATGAATAAAATACCATAAATAAAGTGCAGTCGGATGGATCCAACCTATTCTTGAAATACACAACTCGCACACACCCCCTTTCCAAAAAAAATCAATACACCAAGCACTACACTTAGATTTATTGGATTTGTTGCTAAAATATCGGTATTAAACCCGAAACTCCCGGCGGATGGCCAGTGACCCAAGGAAAGGAAAGAATCGGTTCCATTTTTCATATGCTCTCCTCTTATAGATAGGACTAACAAAGAACAGAGTTCTTTTTGTATCACTTCGTCGTCCCTTTTTTGATCGATTTCTTTTTATTATATAAATTTTATTTCCATTTTTTTAAATGGGAGTAGATTAAATCTAGTAATTGAATTTGATAATTTTCAAATTTCTTACTTGAAGTTTCCAATCCAATAAAATACTTATTAGGTTAAGTCTTGGGTCTCATGTCAATTGTGAAATATCTCGTTTGTTGAAACGATTCCTAAAAAAAGTAAAAAAAAAAAGGTTTCCATTGTACTAAGCTAAGGACGCGAAGGAAGAAAACGAGCGGATCCAGTAATTACTCATCCTCAAAACAATCCTTCCTTTCCTGGGGTATTGTCTCAACAAATCAAATAAATAATTGTAGGAGTAAAGCGTTGATATAATTAGAAGAAGCAAACAGCAATTCTGAGTTAATAAAATAAGAAAAAAGTATAGCGAGTTAAAAAAATAAGAAAAAAAGTATAGTATGTAAGGTACTTTTTTACATTTCTAGGATTAAACAAAAGGATTCGCAAACAAAAGCGCTAACGCCACGACCAGTCCATAAATTGTTAAAGCTTCCATAAAAGCTAGACTAAGCAATAAAGTACCTCGTATCTTACCCTCTGCTTCTGGTTGTCTCGCAATACCTTCTACAGCTTGGCCTGCAGCAGTACCTTGACCAACTCCAGGTCCAATAGAAGCAAGCCCTACGGCCAATCCAGCAGCAATAACGGAAGCGGCAGAAATCAGTGGATTCATGGTAAGTTCCTCGCACCAAAAAAAAAAAGAAATGGTTAATGATACAATCAACCAATGAATTTTGACTTAATTTTTTTTATCATTTTTTTTTCATTAAGATTTTATCATTAAGATCTATCTGATTAAGATCTATCGGGTCGAAATAACTAAAAACTCCGAATTGAAATGATAATATTACTGAATCGTCAGAACTATTTCGATATCTCATTTTGAGTTTCTACCCATAATGGAGTTTTTGTAAATACATATGTATACGGTTCTAGTTATTGCATTTCTTTGTTTCGAACCATTCTTTCATTCAATTCTTCTTTCCTTTCTTTTTTCTTCTAGATACTATCCTTGAGTTCATCTCTTTTTTGCATTTCATTCAATCCACAATCACAGACGAAACAGAAAGACTTATATTGGAACTATATAAATGTAGTGAACCGCAATCAAATCAATCAAATCAATAATATATATATAGGGTATATAATAATATATATATATTAGGAATAGTCCTATATAACTAGTAAATATCTAATATCACATATACATTTGTTTCTTCCATAACGTAAACCACCCGCATTTTATATTATTTTATATTGAATCGGATTCTAGAATCATTCCTCGAAACAGACACAGGGGCTGGACTTATAGAGATTACATACATCTAGTGTGACCCCCCCAACCCATCTTTTTTTTACAATTCCGCAATATCGTCTATCTTTTTTCCTACGACTCCAGGTCGTATATTCATACGTATTTGTATTTGTATCTATTATGTTCCCCAACCAAGTGGATTATCTTGAATCATGCATGAATTGGGATAAGCTTAAAAAAGACTATTTCGAAAACTAGTCAATGATGACCCTCCATGGATTCACCTATATAAGCCGCGGCTAACGTTGCAAAAATAAGAGCTTGAATACCACTTGTAAATAATCCAAGAAGCATAACAGGTATAGGAACTACTGAAGGGACTAAAGAAACAAGAACAACAACTACTAATTCATCAGCCAATATATTCCCGAAAAGTCGAAAACTAAGAGATAAAGGTTTTGTGAAATCTTCTAGGATGTTAATTGGTAAAAGTATTGGGGTTGGTTGAATGTATTTCCCGAAATAACCCAATCCTTTTTTGGTAAGACCCGCATAAAAATATGCTGCTGACGTGGGTAAAGCTAAAGCAACAGTAGTATTTATATCATTCGTAGGCGCAGCTAACTCCCCATGAGGTAATTGTATGATTTTCCAAGGTAAAAGAGCACCTGACCAGTTAGAAACAAAAATAAATAAGAACATAGTTCCAATAAAGGGAACCCAAGGACCATATTCTTCTCCAATCTGAGTTTTGCTCAAATCTCGAATAAATTCAAGGACATATTCGAAGAAATTCTGACCGTCGGTCGGAATGGTTTGTGGATTCCGAACAGCTATGATGACTGAACCTAATAAGATAGCAATTACGACCCAAGAAGTGATAAGTACTTGGGCATGGATTTGTAAACCTCCTATTTGCCAATAGAAATGTTGGCCTACTTCTACACCCGATATATCGTATAACCCTTTGAGTGTTTTAATGGAACATGGTATAACATTCATATTGTCCTCTGACAGAAATTGAACTTCAAAAAAGGAATTATTTTGATTCAACCATCTATTTCTCAACTCACTAACTTGAATCATTAATCGTATATTTTATTTACGATACCAAAAAATTACATAACATCATAACATAATATCAATATCCCCAGTACTTTTTTTATCTCTTTTTAAAAATTCAAAAATAGTAACCGATCCAATAAATCTATGGAGTTGCCAAATAATTAACTAATCTTATTATTCTTAATGATAATCAACGATTTCTTATATAGCTAGAACGACCCTCACAAATTGCAGATACTAATTTGTTAAGAATCAATCGGATTGAAGCTATAGCGTCATCATTTGCTGGAATCGAAATATCTGCGAGATCTGGGTCACAATTTGTATCGATTAAACAAATTGTCGGAATCCCCAAAATGACACATTCTCGAAGAGCCGTATATTCTTCTTGCTGATCAACGATGATCACAATATCAGGCAACCCCGTCATATATTTGATCCCACCGAGATATGTTTGCAAGGTAGATAATTTTCTCTTCAACATTGCTGCATCTCTTTTGGAGAGACAGTTGAGTTTCCCCATCTTTTGTTCTGCTCTTAAGTCCCTGAACTTGTGAAGTCTCGTTTCCGTAGTGGACCAATTCGTTAACATACCACCAAGCCATTTTTTATTAACATAATGACACCGAGCCCTTATTGCAGCTGATGCTACTGAATCCACTGCTTTATTTTTTGTACCAACAATTAAGAAGTTTTTTCCCCTACTTGCTGCATCAAAAACTAAATCACAGGTTTCTGATAAAAAACGAGCAGTTCTAGTGAGATTTGTAATATGAATACCTTTACGCTTTGCAGAGATGTAAGGGGCCATTCTAGGATTCCATTTCTTAGTACCATGACCAAAATGAACTCCTGCTTCCATCATCTCTTCCAAATCGATGTTCCAATATCTTCTTGTCATTTTTCCCCAGACTTCCTTTTTTTTTAACAAAGAGACGAGGTAACCTGAAATAAATAATTGTTCCGATGGAACCTTCTACGGGGGATTGACCGTTGATACACGACCCAAACCATTAATTTCTTTTAATTACTTATTTTATTTATTACCAATTTCATTATTTATTTTTTATTTTTTACCAAATCAATAATCGGACCAGATAATTGAAAGATAGTTAAAGTGAAAGAAAAGAATCTGCTCTTAGGAATCATTAAATCGCGTAAATGATTGTTCTGATGTCTCATGGAAATTTGTCTCATGGAAATTGTTTTGGACGTAAGAACAAAATAATTCTCTATGGTGTAACAAAATATCTCTTATTTCCAAATGAATGTTCTTGTCTTGCCTTGAAGGGTGTACTAATTTTTGGAATCCGGTACCAACAGGTATAATCCCCCCCAGAACAACGTTCTCTTTCAGGCCTTTCAACCAATCAATACGACCTCGTAGAGCAGCTTTTGCTAAAACTCGAGCGGTTTCTTGAAAACTTGCTTCGGATATGAAACTTTGAGTATTTAGAGATGCCCTCGTTATTCCCAATAAGATTGCCCGATAACAGATCGCTTCGTCCAAAGCACGCCCTGCTCGTTCCGCTCGCAAAAAGCCGATTAATTCTCCAGGTAAAAAAACATTAGACATTCCATCTTCTGAAACCAACACTTTTGATGTTACTTGACGTACAATAATTTCTATATGTCTATTATGGATCTGTACCCCCTGGGATCGATAAACCTTTTGGATCTTATTAACCAAAGAGATACGACTTTGGGCTATGGTTAGCTCAGCTCCAATCAAGAATCCCCAGGGTATTCCAAGAATTCTTTGTATACGTTCGTTCCAACCTTCAACTCTCCTTTCTAGGTTCATCGATATTGAATCAATCGAACGCACTTCTAAGATTTGTTCCACTTTTGGAAGACCTTGCGTTATGTCACCAGATCTCGATTTTTCATATATAAATGTAACTAATGTATCTCCTTCGTAAAGGATTTCTCCATAATGGCTATGAACAGTTGCTCCTGGAGTGGCCAAATAGGGTTTAGCCGATCTTATAACTAAGGAGTCAACATGAACAATTAAAATTTGACCAGATTTTTTTACGTGTGATTCGTATTTGAATAGACATACATTTTCACAAATAAATTGTCCAAGGCTAATTATTGTAGATGTCTCTTCACAATAATCGTGATGGAGAAAGCACCAATTCAAATGGAATGGATTCCAAATTATGTTACCGCATGGATCGGGATTATAAATCCTCCTATTTTCATCTATTAAACAGTATTTAAGTACTTGGAAAGTCTGTTTAAAATTGTCAAGTAACAAATATTTCTTTAACAAGATATGATTATGAGTTATTAAATAGTAAGATGAAAAAAAATTCGCTATTTTAGGGACAATAGTCCCTAAGGGACCCAGCAAATCCCTAATTTGGATTATGGGATCTGATTCTTTTGTCACATTGTTATATTTCGAACCATTGAATGGACCAATTCGAGAACAATTGGATGATGACAAAATTATCAAAGATTGGCATTCATTATTTCGATTCAACAACGTACCAATACCAATAGTTCCTTGATGTTGGGTAAGTGATTGAATCTTCGCCTTGGAATAAAAAGGATTGATATTGGTGCGATCTAATCCATTATCGGAAATCAATACGGAACTTGCCCTATCATACCTTTTTCCGGTATACGAAATAGTGGACTTGACTAACTCAATTCTTATGAAATCGCGAATCAGATCATTTGTCCTTACCTCAACAAAGGAAGCATGAACCTCTTCTATAGAACCATTTTTTTCTTGGTCCCAATTCAATACTAAGCAAGTCCGAACTAATTGAATACTTGTGTGATAAATTCCTCGAATTGACTTGCCATTTCCATAAAGGATATAATTGACAACTCTAAGTTGGACATTATCCTTTTCCTGCAAGAGATCCCGAGGGAAAAGTGTTGCTAAATTTATCCCATCAGCTATTTCATATGTGACTACGGACCGAACCGAAACAAAATACTTTTTCTTGGTGGGTGTGATCCGTTGGACATAGATCCCATTTTTCCATTTTTTTGATTTCTTAGAATTTTTTTTTTCCGTCTCTGGTGGTATCAAAATGCCGCTGTGCCTGGATATCTTATCTGTTTCTCCAGGAAAATGAATATCTCCAGAAAAGATTTTCAGTTCAATACTTTTTTTTTTTCTCTCCACTTGGACTAATCCGCCTACCCGGCTTCTTGTATTTAAAGCGAGTTGTGTATCTACTCCAATGATACTATTGTTCCGGACCATTATGAACGAAGATCCGGGTAAGATATGCACTTCTTCGAGAATGAAAAAAAACCGATCTACTTTCTGGTATTTCGGACTAAATTCTTTTGCTCCTCGATACTCAATCAAATCCTCTTTTTTTATGATTGAATCTACCTCTATGGTCCCATATTTAGTAATTCCTGAACTATTTCTTCTGTATCGTGGATCATCAAAATAAGCAAGAATACTATTTCTACGTAAAATACCATTTATGGGTATTTCAATCGAAATACCAAAACAGGGCATTAGTTCTTTATCTCGTTCTTGATCATATTGTAATGGGATAATGAATCTATTTCTTCGTTTTTTCGCCAAGAAATCAGAATTTTCTTGGAGAATAGAAGGATATATGAAATTCCAATGACCATTGGATATGATTCGATCAGGTCTTGAATAGTCAAGAATTTCCCTATCTTTTTTACCAGAAGTATCCAACAATTTATGTCTTACTCGATGATTAGTCATTGAGAGGTCAAAGATATATCTTTCTTCGAAAGAAAAAGAATGAACATTCATTTGATCTTGATCTTTGTGGAGCGAAAAAGACACTATACTGGATCTGCACGGACCTCCTGCTAATATCCATAAATGACTTGTTTTTGGTAATAGATGAACATTACCATGTGTATATTCAGATGCATGGTGGACATCGGTACTCCAGTGCATTTCTCCCTCTGATTCAGAATAAATATGTTTTCGTACCTTCTCTTTAAAACGAAAAGTAGACGTTCCGGCACGAATCTCAGCAATCACTTGTTCTGATTCTACATATTGACCATTTTGAACTAAAATCAAACTTTTTGGTGGAATATTCACATTATGGATAATATCCCGAGTCTCAATAG